TCAACTGGATTTACCTAGCAAGTCTAGGGTAAAATGAGGTGTTTCCCGACCGGCCCTAATTTCTTTTATTGAGATGATCTCTATCAAAACAAAATTCACTTGATTTCTACATAACAGACATGTACACTTGCCGATTCGACATAAAAAAATTTCAAGAGATTTCATCGAATCATGTGATGAAGAGATTATACTTGTCCCCTTGGACTAAAGTCTTAGATCAAATTTTGATAACTTCTTGATCCCGCTTACTAGTTTAGTAGATTTATATATTTAGTAGATTTATATAGAGAATATCGATTCTAATGAATCATTCATGAATGACGCATCCAAAACAAAAATTCTATACAATTCTGAAAAACAGAAAGATCGCTGAGATCTAATCATTCCGTTATATTGACAATTTCAAAAAACTGATCATACTATGATGATAGTATGAGGGCGGTTGGGCAAGTCGGCCCCCATCGTCTAGTGGTTTAGGACATCTCTCTTTCAAGGAGGCAGCGGGGATTCGAATTCCCCTGGGGGTAGGGTACTACGAAAGGAAGTTGATCATGGATTACCAATAAGCCTCAAATTGATTCTTCCTGGGTCGATGCCCGAGTGGTTAATGGGGACGGACTGTAAATTCGTTGGCAATATGTCTACGCTGGTTCAAATCCAGCTCGGCCCAATAATTTGCCAATCTACCATGAGATCCCTTATCCTTTAGAAATACCCCACACGAAGAAAAAAAAAATAATCAAAATTTTCTGCTAGATCCCTTATTTCCCTGGGATTGTAGTTCAATTGGTCAGAGCACCGCCCTGTCAAGGCGGAAGCTGCGGGTTCGAGCCCCGCCAGTCCCGACGGATCCAATATCCACTAAATGCATCAATTCATTTTTCCCTTTACTACGAACTAGTAAAGGGTGTCGGGGGGCATACTTTCATTCCCATTTCTTTCCTATTTTTCCAATTTGTTTTAATTTTTAGAGCACATAAAAGAAATCCCCACCCCCCAAAAAAGTGCATTTGATGAATATTAGATCTTTTGTACGGCCTCATCTTTATCAAAACTCTTTATCTTCCAAAAAATCACAGTAAAAGGGGGAGTTTAGAACTTAACGCTTTTTTTCCATTTCGCTTTTATTGTTTGTTTATGTTTAGGTTTGTAACTATGTGACTAATCGAAGTGGAAAGGCAATCTGACGATCCTTCATCAGATGATTGTACAAGGAAGGCACAAGGTAGGTGAAAAAAATAAGGAAACGGATGATAACTAAAATAATTTTGGATTGATTGAGTCAGGAATCCTAATTTGGATTGGTATGGATAAAAGAATTTCCTATGTTATACTATTCAAGTCTCGACGACGAATTGATTTGATAGATCAGATATTGTTATTCATGATATTGATCCAATTCAATAGCATCGAGAGGTAATTCAACCATTGAATTTACAGACGAAAGATTTTTCATCTCTAGGGGATTAAATCCCGAGTTATTTCGAAGTAAAAAACCGATGAGATTATGGAAGTAAATATTCTTGCATTTATTGCTACTGCATTATTCATTCTAGTTCCTACCGCTTTTCTACTTATCATTTACGTAAAAACAGTCAGTCAAAATGATTAATTCAATTTCATTTGAAAATTCATTTGAATGAAACTTTCCTTCTGAGTTCTTATCAAGAATTTTCGAAGTTAAATTAAAAGAATTCCAATTTTTTGTTTTAACTTAAATGAAATGAGCGGACTAGAATCGGCAGTATTCTAAGTATACTAAGAGATAGATAGTATGTATGGTAAGAAAGATTCATCTATTTCTTTCTTACCATACATACTATCTATCTCTTAGTCTAGAAAGGTGTAATTTAGAATAACTTAAGTTTCTGTAGATCAACCTACAATATTCTTTTCATATCTATATGTATATGAATTCCATATATTGTATGGAATTGACATAACACCCAATTTGCTATATCTATTTGTTCCAATCAATCTGAAATAATCTTATCTTAGGATTCTAATTCCTTACCTTTTACTAATAAGTAAGAGGAAACCTAACCGATTTTGAACGCCCGAAACATGATATGAAATAAGTCGATAAAGCATAAATCGCCTTTCTAAAATTAGAAACCAGGCGGAAAATGCCCAATATGTAACTCGCCCGAGGCAAGATCTTATTGTTGCATAGTCTTTCGTTAGACAACCACTATCTCTATCTCATTTCTCATAGAAAGTGCGTATACACTTCACAAAACGACTTTGTCGTTGAACAGTAAAGAGAGAAAGAAATAAAAAAAAGGGTCCGGTCTTCCTCAGTATCTATCTATAAAGATAGTAAGAGCCCATTCCATTGATTGCAAGAGCAAATTTAGGAAGAATTTTTGGTTGTAATAAATTTATAACCCTCTTAATCCCTTTCTTGTCGAAATATAAACACAGGAGTCGCTGCAATATCTCTTTGATTGAAAGAGTATGATATGATTCATATCATAGATTACTCCATTGGAATCCAACGCTATTCGAAATCGAGAGATTTTTATTTGAAATAGTTCAAAGCGTGTCGCAGAACTATCTATAAAACAATTGAGCTATAAAACAATTGAGACGGTTTGATTCCTCAAATCAATTAAATTAGTAGTACTTCTAGAGCCCACTTCTTCCCCACACTACGAGTGAAAGAGAAAATGTAAACACTACCATTAAAGCAGCCCAAGCGAGACTTACTATATCCATGTGAATTATGTCCCCTATCTCTATAAATACGAAGGAATTATTCCTTTATTCCTCACTAATAATAGTGGAATCAATGGCGGAGAGTCAAAAAAGGAGTCTGACCGAACACCGTTGATAAACCAAGCCAATAAATCAATTATGATTTCGAATCGGGAAAGATTAAACACAAGAAAAAAAATACGTAGTAACATCCCAAAGGAGTGGCAACATGGAACAATTAACAATAAGAATAATAAGGCTTATTCTTTTTTATTTTGTTGACCTTGATAGGTCAAAATCGAAAAGTAGAAATCACTAAAAAAGAGAAATCACTATCTATTACAGCCCTCTATTTCTACATTTGATCTAATTGGTACCCCTTTTCCCAATTATCGCTGTGAAACAGGGGGTTTTCCTAGGGGTTTCCGAAAATCAATTCTGTCTTTTTCCTCCTTTTTCTAGAAAGGTCAATTATCCATTTAATCGAATATTGATTAGATACCTGAACACTCAGAGATTCTCGCGAGTCCGTCGTATATAAAGCAACTTCCGCCCCTTTCCAAAACTATTAATTGAATCAGATTGGAGAGCCTGATAGGAAATCTGATTCAATTAATAGTCATTAGACACTCCCTTAGTAATAGAAATAGAAAGGAGTCGTGAAGTCTTGCTAGCCCCCCTACCGAATATTTCCTTGAATCCTAGATGCAAAAGAGGATTCCCAAGCTTTTTTTTTTAGAAAACCTTCAGACCACATGCTTAGAATTCTCAACAGTTTGTTTCCTTTGCTTCTCGAATTCTGCGAGTTATATCAGCAGAAGAGAAGAAGAGAGTTCGAATTTTTTGTTGATCAGGCGACACCCGGATTTGAACTGGGGAAAAAGGATTTGCAGTCCCCCGCCTTACCACTCGGCCATGCCGCCAAAATGATCCATCCCCTGATTGATTGGATAGTATCTGAAACTCCACAATGCTAAAAAAATTCTCTCGCTTTTCTATTGAAAAATAAAATGTTAATTTTCAGTCGACAAATTTGAACCATTAACTATTTGCTTACTTGGAATTCATGAACGATTCTGGAATTTGAATCTCAAATTGTGTTTTCCTAATAAGAAAATAAAAATTGAGACAGAACTAATCAGTATTTATTTTTTTCAATCAAAAAATTCTTCTCAATTTCAATTATAACAAAACATATGAGTATATGTAAACCCCAGAACATAAATTGTTACACAGATATCTATTTTTTAGATATGTTGTTGATAGGGAATTATCATCAAATTTTCTTACTTCACTTCAATTTTGGATTGAATAGAACTTTTGATAAAGCACGACCTCGGCTGTCCCGAATAGAACCGGTAATAAAAGAGAAGTCGGATATTCTAACTATCTGCATACTTGTTTAATAAATGCACCCCTTAGTTATACACTTCAAATAGTTATACACTTCAAATTATATTATATTGTACTCAAAAAAAATCAGTTAAAAATCTGTTAAAGTCCAAATATATCTCTTCTCTGCGAATCTTTTTTTTTTTTTTTGAACAACGAAATCCCTAACATAAAGGCGGTTAAGTGCTAAAAAATGGATTCTATATTGTTTCTCATTTTTGTGTCTTTGTCTTTATCTCCCCAATACCGAATCCTTTTATTTTTTCGCAAATTCAAATATGTAATCAAATATGTAATATTATATCAAATATGTAATATCATAATAATGGTATAATTAAAATCATTTGATTTTTGTTTTGCTATTTGATAGCAAATCCTATGACTTTAATAAGTCTAAGTGACAGAATTCTGTTTCTAGGACTGTTTTATAAATTCCTTTCCATTTAGATCTAGTGCAACTTCCAATTTAAGTAGAAAATTCTCGTTATTCCTCCGTTCATACGTAGTTGATACATTTTATTCCAAGTTGGGTAAAATTTCATGTAATTCAGTAAACAGAATAGAAATTCCATCAGTGCTAGATCGTCGATCTAATTCAATGAAGAATGTACTTACTAAGTGCTAAGTGGGATTTTTTGATAAATGGGAAATTCAAAATGCTCGGGGATGTAAATGAGGCAATGTCTACAATACCTGGATTTAATCAGATCCAATTTGAAGGATTTTGTAGGTTCATTGATCAGGGTTTGACAGAAGAACTTTATAAGTTTCCAAAAATTGAAGATACAGATCATGAAATAGAATTTCAATTATTTGTGGAAAGATATCAATTGGTTGAACCATTGCTAAAGGAAAGAAATGCTGTGTATGACTTACTCACATATTCTTCGGAATTGTATGTATCCGCGGGA